TTTCAAACAAATTGCAATGATTGAAGTTTTTCTATTTGGAATCGTGTTAGGTCTAATTCCTGTTACTTTGGTTGGATTATTCGTAACTGCATATTTACAATATAGGCGTGGTGATCAGTCGGACCTTTGATTAATTACTATCTCTTTTTTTGATTGACCTCCTACTTTCTTTAATACAAAGGAGGTCAAATTCAGATTGCGGTTCAAGTTAGTGAAGCTCTTTCAGTCTAATTTGATCTAAGAATAATAAGGACGAAATCACGCTCTGTAGGATTTGAACCTACGACATCGGGTTTTGGAGACCCGCGTTCTACCGAACTGAACTAAGAGCGCTTTCTTATCAGAAAAGAGAAGACTGTAAAGACACTTTTTTTAACCCCAATACATCTTTGAATGAACGATTATATATGTTCAATTTGAATCGATCTCAATTAATCCCTCGTTACTGCTCAATGGAGAAGTAATAAGTAGGGATGACAGGATTTGAACCTGTGACATTTTGTACCCAAAACAAACGCGCTACCAAGCTGCGCTACATCCCTTCAATTGGTCTACAGTGTCATTGTAGAGAATTCCTGTCTTGTTTTCCACATCGTTATTTCCTCCATTGATATATACAATTTATATGGCATTTCGTCTTTTTGGTGCCATTTAACATATAATAATAGTAAAAGACTTATATACGTATATGAAATACGGAACGGAACCTGTCGTAAAAATAAATGAGTAGTTTTCGGGAATGCTCGGGAAGAAGGGACGTTTTTTTATGTTTTAAGAAAAAAATTCACCGGATAGTTGTACATTTCAATTTTAATTAGGGATTCCGTGTACAAGGTTCTTAACTGCATATGCATCTGATCATATATGTATTACCATTTTATATTACAATAAAATTTATTACAATAAAAGAAGGAAGGAGATTTTTCAATGCGAGATCTAAAAACATATCTTTCCGTGGCACCGGTATTAAGTACTCTATGGTTCGGGTCTTTAGCAGGTCTATTGATAGAGATTAATCGTTTTTTCCCAGATGCGTTGACATTCCCCTTTTTTTGATTCTAGTTATTGAGACGGTACCAAATAACGAAGCTTCGAGATAAAATTAAATATTTGTGACTAATCCTTCGCCCCCTTTTTTCTCTTTTTTCTCTTAGAATAAGAGGGAGGAAAGAGAAAAAAAGAAAAGGTGGATTCAACAGCTTCGAGACTTGGGTTTAAGTTTGAATTAAATAAATTAAAAAATGAAATAGGGATGGAGGTAGAATAAACAAGGTGGGGGCTAGATCTAGGACAAGACTCTTATACAATAAATGTAAATGAAATACTGTGATTTGAAATAGAGTTTAGAAATCATTAAATTTTTTTTAGTATATTGATTGCAGCGAAATTTTTCATAATTGGATTTCAAGTTAGTAACTTCTATTTTTTTCCTTCCTTTCTTCTTCTTCGTTTCGGATCGAAAATAGAAGAGTTGAGTAAATCAAAAATACAAAGGGGGGTTCATGGCCAAGGGGAAAGATGTCCGAATAACAGTTATTTTGGAATGTACCAGTTGTGTTCGAAACGGTGTTAATAAGGTATCAACGGGTATTTCCAGATATATTACTGAAAAGAATCGGCACAACACGCCTAATCGATTGGAATTGAGAAAATTCTGTCCATATTGTTACAAACATACGATTCATGGGGAGATAAAGAAATAGATCAAATCGAGCACATGTGTGTAACCCTTCCAAGGAAGGGAAAAATTACATTATATATAGAACATAGTTAAATATTCTATATATAACATAATTAAATATAAACAAACCAAATCCTATTTATTCTAATTCATTTTAGATCCGACCGAAATAGGATTTTCGGGATAAGGAATAAACTAAACAAACCATGGATAAATCCAAGCGACCTTTTCTTAAATCCAAGCGATCTTTTCGTAGGCGTTTGCCCCCGATCCAATCGGGGGATCGAATTGATTATAGAAACATGAGTTTAATTAGTCGATTTATTAGCGAACAAGGAAAAATATTATCTAGACGGGTGAATAGATTGACCTTGAAACAACAACGATTAATTACTATTGCTATAAAACAAGCTCGTATTTTATCTTTGTTACCTTTTCTTAATAATGAGAAACAGTTTGAAAGAACCGAGTCGGCCGCCAGAACTGCGGGTCTTCGAGCCAGAAATAAATAGGCTTACTCTTTCTTCACTTGAATAAAAATGAATAAAAATTCCAATACGAACTCAAACGCGGATTGATGTTTTGTTCGAAAAATATGAAAAATGCAGATTTCATTATCGTGTCGTAAGAAAAAAAAGAATCGGGTAAGAATAAATATTTTTTTTTTGAGTGTGTTCATTCATTTTTACTACTTTTTTATCATATTCATTTTGACTCTACCCCCCCGGAGTTCATTCTCCGGGGAACTCCGTTTAAATTATTCCGGTGGATTCTTTCCAATCTACTTCTTTTATGATCTCATTGGAAATCATATAAAGACAATTTATATTTGATATAGCTATTTGTGCAAGTATTTTACGATTAAGAAGCACCTGTTTCTTATACAGGTCGTGTATTAATCTACTATAACTATAGGATACCCCTATTTCACGAATTACTGCGTTTATTCGAGTGATCCACAAACGGCGAAAATTTCTCTTTTGCTTATCCCTATCCCGATGAGACGAAACCAAAGCTCTTATTTTCTGTTGAGTAATTGTTCGAGTAAGTCTTGAATGAGCCCCTCGAAAGCTTGATGCAAATAAACGAATTTTTGTTCTACGTCTCCGCGCTATATATCCCCGTCTAATTCTGGTCATTGAATAAATGAAACTTTGACGAATAACTAATAGATTTCCTTTCTTTCAGTTATTCTTTTTCCCTTTCCTAGTCTATTAATAACAAAGCTTTTTTCCAATGTATAAACTAAAAATTCCAATGGCTTTGGCTACTATAACCTTCCCGACCGCTATTTTTCTTTTTTTCTAGACATTTGACTTCGAAATAATAAATTTTATTTTACTGGGTAGCAAAATAGAATAACTAAAAAAATAGATAAAGAAATAGCGGCTTCCTTCGTTTCTATGGTTACTTCTTAAACGGTGAGGTTTTCTCTATACACCGGAGCCTTTACTTCATTTAATCAATGTTATTGGTAACTTGTATAGTTCACATTCTTTGGCTCTACCCATGAATTTTCCAGTAATAGGTCTTTCACGATTAGATCTACTTACACAGTAACGGTATTTAATTATGAAAGTTGGCTGGGTAGCTAACCCTGTTAGTCCGTTCTTGCAAGAGGGGGCCTAAGTTTTCTGTAAGATTTCCTCCGCTTAATGGATAACCATTTGCTACCAATGGAGAATTGCTTCTCATCTTAAATTGAGGTGATTGGATTTGCACCAACGGAAACCATAAATTTCATACACAATAGAATGGATAGATTCTCTTTTTTTTAGATACTGAATTGAATGGACTTCTTTTTCTATTCTATCCTATTCGCCGGTACTGATCATTGATACCGGAAAAAGTTTTCTTTCTTTTATCCCAGCTCATGATCTGAACGAGTCGCACATACACCCTAGTACATGTTCCTCGACGCTGAGGGCATCCCCGAAGCGCGGGGGATTTTGTGACATTTCTGATCGGCTGTCTTGTATTTCTAATAAGTTGTTTAATAGTTGGCATGTTGAATCATATCATATAAATAATGGGCTGGTTTAGATCGATCCTAACCTGATTATTTTGAAGTACTTCTATTTCATTTTCTAGTAAATTGAGCAAAAATAGAAAATATGAAATCGAGGATTTACGCGAAAAAAATCCGAGCTATTTTCACTCAACCACCGCTACAAGATCAACAATTCCATAAGCTTGGGCTTCTGTTGCTGACATAAAAACATCTCTTTCCATGTCTTCCGAGACAACCCATAAGGGTTTGTCCGTTCTTTGTACATAAACCCTTGTGAGGGTTTCACGCAGTTTGAGCAGCTCTTCCGCTTCCAGGATAAATTCTCCCGTTTGTGCTTCATAAAAAGAACTAGCAGGTTGATGAATCATTACCCTGATGGTATAACAAAAGAGAGGTTCCTCTATTTTGCATGATGAAAAGAAAGATAAAGAATCAAAAGAAAAAAAGACAGAATTCAACAACCGTACGGGCATCTTTTATGCATTGCATACGGCTCTATAATAAAATTGACCTTTACCTTCCATCAAAGAAAAAAATAGGATCTATCAGACCCAGATCGGTAAATGATCAAATTACCACCCTTCCTTTCGTAGGAGTTCAAAAATACTATGATGGTTCCGTTGCTTTATATATATTTATAATAATAATAATTTATAATAATTAGATTAGTAATTAGATTAGATTATTATTTGGCTTGTCTGTGATTCAGCAATCCCAAAGTTGCTTTTTGTAAAATAAGGAAAAAAGAACCTTGTTTTTTTATTTTCGAACTCTTTCAGAACATAACTAAGCCCCCGGTGTGAAAATAAAAAAGTTTGTGACGCTGAACTGGAATCCCCAATATAAAAAATAGGAAATACCTTTTATCTCATACTACTCTCTCGATACATAATCTAATCTAATGTTTTGAAAAACCAATAAACCGTTTTTATTTTGATATCGAATTCAAAGTGCCATGCTATTATTACTTAATATTCATATGGCGAAGGCATAGTCTTATTTTTTCTCGCAAATAAAAACCTCATTGGCGCCAAGCGTGAGGGAATGCTAGACGTTTGGTAATTTCTCCTCCGGCCAAGATAAAAGATCCCATTGAAGCGGCTAATCCCATGCATATTGTCTGTACATCTGGTCGCACAAATTGCATTGTATCATAAATAGCCACTCCAGGTATAACCCACCCGCCAGGAGAGTTTATAAACAAATATAGATCTTTGGTATCATTCTCGATACTGAGATATACCATAAGACCAATAAGTTGATTCGAGATCTCGCTATCAACTTCTTGTCCTAAAAAAAGTAATCTTT